GCTAGCGTAGCTTAAAATAAAGCATAGCACTGAAGATGCTAAGACGGGCCCTAGAAAGCTCCGCATGCACAAAGGCTTGGTCCTGACTTTACTATTAGCTTTAACACAACTTACACATGCAAGTATCCGCGCCCCTGTGAGGATGCCCTTAATCCCCCGCCCGGGGACGAGGAGCAGGTATCAGGCACTACCTTTTAGCCCAAAACGCCTTGCCACGCCACACCCCTACGGGAATTCAGCAGTGATAAATATTAAGCCATAAGTGAAAACTTGACTTAGTTAGTGTTAAGAGGGCCGGTAAAACTCGTGCCAGCCACCGCGGTTATACGAGGGACCCTAGTTAATATATACGGCGTAAAGGGTGGTTAGGGGTGATAAGAATAAAGCCGAAGGGCCTCTTGGCCGTCATACGCTCCTGAGTGTCCGAAGCCCATAGCCGAAAGTAGCTTTAATATAGTCCACCTGACTCCACGAAAACTGAGAAACAAACTGGGATTAGATACCCCACTATGCTCAGCCGTAAACCTAGACGTTATTACACATTAAACGTCCGCCCGGGTACTACGAGCGTTAGCTTGAAACCCAAAGGACTTGGCGGTGCCTTAGACCCCCCTAGAGGAGCCTGTTCTAGAACCGATAACCCCCGTTAAACCTCACCACTTCTGGCCATCCCCGCCTATATACCGCCGTCGTCAGCTTACCCTGTGAAGGATTAACAGTAAGCTAAATGGATATACTCCAAAACGTCAGGTCGAGGTGTAGCGCACGAAGTGGGAAGAAATGGGCTACATTTTCTATTATAGAATACCACGGATAGTACCCTGAAAAATTACTCGAAGGAGGATTTAGTAGTAAAAAGGAAAAAGAGTGTCCTTTTGAACCCGGCTCTGAGGCGCGTACACACCGCCCGTCACTCTCCCCTGTCATACAGCGATAGATGTTCATAACACCAAAGCACGGACAAGGGGAGGCAAGTCGTAACATGGTAAGTGTACCGGAAGGTGCACTTGGATCAAACCCAGGGCGTGGCTGAGACAGTTAAGCATCTCCCTTACACCGAGAAGACATCCATGCAAGTTGGATCACCCTGAGCCAGACAGCTAGCTTAACCACCAAAATTAACTTGACACCATAAATAGTTTAATATTAGTTAAATCAGAAAACTAAACCATTTTTCCACCTTAGTACGGGAGACGGAAAGGGTAATTTTAAGCAATAGAGATAGTACCGCAAGGGAAAGCTGAAAGAGTAGTGAAATAATTCATATAAGCGCAAAGAAGCAGAGCCTAATTCTCGTACCTTTTGCATCATGATTTAGCCAGCACCATGCAAGCGAAGTGACCTTTAGTTTGAAATCCCGAAACCAAGTGAGCTACCCCGGGACAGCCTGTTAGGGCGAACCCGTCTCTGTGGCAAAAGAGTGGGAAGAGCCCCGGGTAGAGGTGATAAACCTACCGAACTTGGTGATAGCTGGTTGCCTAAGAAGTGAATAGAAGTTCAGCCTCGTGCCCCCTCTAGCCAACCAGGAAACATCTAAGTAAGCATAAGAGAAAAGTACGAGAGTTAGTTAAAGGGGGTACAGCCCCTTTAATAAAGGATACAACCTTCAGTAGGAGGATAAGAGTCACATTTTATAAAACTAGTCGTTCCAGTGGGCCTAAGAGCAGCCATCTGAATAGAAAGCGTTAAAGCTCAAACGACACACAGTTTATTATACTGATAACTAGCCCAACTCCCCTAAAAGTATTAGGCCGTTCCATGCCTACATGGAAGAGACTATGCTAAAATGAGTAATAAGAGGGTATGACCCTCTCCTAGCACAAGTGTAAGCCAGATTGGACAAACCACTGGAGATTAACGAACCCATTAAGAGAGGGTAGTGTGTCTACTAAAAAAATCAAGAAAACAACACAGCATCTGCATCGTTAAACCCACACTGGAGTGCCATCAAGGAAAGACTAAAAGAAAGGGAAGGAACTCGGCAAGCACAAGCCTCGCCTGTTTACCAAAAACATCGCCTCCTGCAAACCCCGACGTATAGGAGGTCCAGCCTGCCCGGTGACTACAAGTTTAACGGCCGCGGTATTTTGACCGTGCAAAGGTAGCGCAATCACTTGTCTTTTAAATGAAGACCTGTATGAATGGCTAAACGAGGGCTTAACTGTCTCCCCTTTCAGGTCAGTGAAATTGATCTACCCGTGCAGAAGCGGGTATGCAAGTACAAGACGAGAAGACCCTTTGGAGCTTAAGGTACAAATTCACCTACGTTAATCGACTTACTAAATAAGTTTTAAACCTAGTGGAGATTGAAATTTTACCTTCGGTTGGGGCGACCATGGAGGACAAATAATCCTCCAAGTGGACTGGGATATACCCTAGAACCAAGAATAACACTTCTAAGTCACAGAAATTTTGACCAAATATGATCCGGCCTCCCAGGCCGATCAACGAACCAAGTTACCCTAGGGATAACAGCGCAATCCTCTCCGAGAGTCCATATCGACGAGAGGGTTTACGACCTCGATGTTGGATCAGGACATCCTAATGGTGCAGCCGCTATTAAGGGTTCGTTTGTTCAACGATTAAAGTCCTACGTGATCTGAGTTCAGACCGGAGCAATCCAGGTCAGTTTCTATCTGTAATGTTATTTTTCCTAGTACGAAAGGACCGGAAAAAAGAGGCCTATGCTAGAAGCACGCCTTGCCCCTAATTAATGAAGACAACTAAATTAAGTAAAGGGAGGACTCAAATATGAGCCGAAGTAAGGCCTCACTAAGGTGGCAGAGCATGGTAATTGCAAAAGGCCTAAGCCCTTTCAGCCAGAGGTTCAAATCCTCTTCTTAGTTATGCTAAACACTCTATTAACACATCTAGTTAATCCCCTTGCATATGTAGCCCCCGTCCTACTGGCGGTGGCCTTCCTCACACTTCTTGAGCGCAAGGTTCTCGGCTATATGCAATTACGGAAGGGGCCAAACATTGTAGGGCCCTATGGTCTCCTTCAACCCATTGCAGATGGGGTTAAGTTATTTATTAAAGAACCCGTCCGCCCCTCCACATCCTCCCCATTTCTATTTTTAGCCACCCCAATACTGGCACTAACACTGGCCATGATGCTGTGAGCACCCATACCTATACCTCAACCCGTTGTTGATCTGAATTTAGGCATTTTATTTGTTCTAGCCTTATCTAGTCTTGCCGTGTATTCTATTTTAGGGTCAGGGTGAGCATCAAATTCAAAATATGCACTCATTGGCGCCCTACGAGCAGTCGCCCAGACAATTTCATATGAAGTAAGCCTCGGCTTGATTTTGTTGTCTGTTATTATCTTTTCAGGAGGCTATACGCTGCAGATGTTTAGTGTAACCCAAGAAAGCGTATGATTGTTAATTCCAGCCTGGCCCTTGGCCGCCATATGGTATATTTCTACTCTGGCCGAAACAAATCGAGCGCCATTCGACCTAACAGAAGGTGAATCCGAATTAGTTTCGGGCTTCAACGTCGAATATGCAGGGGGACCATTCGCCCTCTTCTTTTTAGCTGAATATGCTAATATCTTATTGATGAATACCTTATCAGCCATCCTTTTCCTTGGCGCATCCCACATCCCAGCCATGCCTGAGCTGACCACCGTTAATCTGATGACTAAAGCAGCACTGCTCTCGGTCATGTTCCTTTGAGTTCGAGCATCTTATCCTCGATTCCGATATGATCAACTTATGCATCTAGTTTGGAAAAATTTTCTTCCTCTAACCCTAGCCCTGGTCATCTGACACGCCGCCCTCCCAATTGCACTCGCAGGTCTCCCTCCACAACTATAACTCTTGCGGAACCGTGCCTGAATCTTAAGGACCACTTTGATAGAGTGGCTTATGGGGGTTAGAGTCCCCCTAGTTCCTAGAAAGAAGGGAATTGAACCCATCCTCAGGAGATCAAAACTCCTGGTGCTTCCTCTACACCACTTTCTAAGATAAGGTCAGCTAATAAAGCTTTCGGGCCCATACCCCGAACATGACGGTTAAAATCCCTCCCCTATCAATGAATCCCTACGTACTCACCATCCTTTTATCTAGCCTAGGATTGGGAACCACATTAACCTTTGCCAGCTCCCATTGACTACTGGCCTGAATGGGTCTTGAAATTAATACCCTTGCGATTATCCCACTGATAGCTCAACAGCATCACCCACGGGCGGTTGAAGCCGCCACAAAATATTTTTTAACCCAGGCGACCGCCGCCGCCATAATTCTGTTTGCCGCCACCACTAATGCCTGACTAATGGGAGAATGAACTATTAATGACATGTCCCACCCTATTGCCTCTTCAATAACTATCACGGCCTTGGCACTAAAAATTGGGCTCGCACCCATACACTTTTGACTACCAGAGGTCCTTCAGGGCCTTGATTTGGTTACCGGACTGATTTTGTCTACCTGACAGAAGCTGGCCCCCCTAGCATTGATTATTCAAGTAGCCCCCGCTATCAGCCCTTTAATTCTGACATTATTAGGGCTCCTCTCCGCACTAGTTGGGGGTTGAGGAGGCCTTAATCAGACTCAGGTCCGGAAGGTGTTAGCCTACTCATCTATTGCTCATATAGGGTGAATAGTTGTTATTTCGCAGTATGCCCCTCACCTCACTGTACTCGCCCTAGCCATGTATGTATTCATAACATCGACCGCTTTCCTATCACTAAAAATAACATCAGCTACAACTATTAGTGCCGTTACAGCTATATGATCAAAAACCCCAATCTTGGTGTCAACCACAGCCCTAGCCCTCCTCTCATTAGGGGGGCTACCCCCCTTAACTGGGTTTATAGCCAAGTGATTAATTTTACAGGAGATGGCTAAGCAGCAACTCCCGCTTACCGCAACAATTATAGCCTTAGCCGCCCTCCTAAGTCTTTATTTTTATCTCCGGTTGTGCTATGCTATGGCCCTTACTATTTCCCCCAGTACAACTAATGCTACAGCACCATGGCGGGCTCAATCAACCCACTCTGTGATTACCCTGTCGTTTTTTACAGTTGTTACATTGGGGTTATTACCAATTACCCCTGCAGTAATTGCACTTATTGCTTAGGAACTTAGGATAATTTAGACCAAGAGCCTTCAAAGCTTTAAGTAGAAGTTAAAATCTTCTAGTCCCTGCTTAAGACCTGCGGGACTTTATCCCACATCTTCTGAATGCAACTCAGACACTTTAATTAAGCTAAGGCCTTTCTAGATGAGAAGGCCTCGATCCTACAAACTCTTAGTTAACAGCTAAGTGCCCAAGCCAGCGGGCATTCATCTATCTTTCCCGCCGTTAGCCGAGTAAGGCGGGAAAGCCCCGGCAGACGTCAATCTGCGTCTTTGGATTTGCAATCCAATATGTACTCCACTACGGGGCTTGATAGGAAAAGGACTTGAACCTCTATCTACGGGGCTACAACCCGCCGCCTGGCTTCGGCCATCCTACCTGTGGCAATCACGCGCTGATTCTTCTCTACCAACCACAAAGATATTGGCACCCTCTACCTAGTATTTGGTGCCTGAGCCGGGATAGTTGGGACTGCCCTAAGCCTATTAATCCGAGCTGAACTAAGCCAGCCGGGGTCTCTCCTCGGCGATGACCAAATCTATAACGTTATTGTTACCGCACATGCCTTTGTTATAATTTTCTTTATAGTAATACCCATTCTTATTGGGGGCTTTGGTAACTGACTTGTTCCACTAATAATTGGGGCCCCGGACATGGCGTTCCCACGAATAAATAATATGAGCTTCTGACTTCTGCCCCCGTCTTTCCTTCTGCTCTTAGCCTCATCTGGGGTTGAGGCTGGCGCCGGTACAGGATGAACAGTTTACCCGCCACTCGCAGGCAACCTAGCCCATGCAGGCGCATCCGTAGACCTTACTATTTTCTCCCTCCACTTGGCAGGTGTGTCATCCATCCTAGGAGCAATTAATTTTATTACAACAACAATTAATATAAAACCCCCGGCCATCTCCCAGTATCAAACCCCACTATTCGTGTGAGCCGTGCTGGTAACTGCCGTTCTGCTCCTGCTATCTTTACCAGTTCTAGCTGCCGGAATCACAATGCTTTTAACAGACCGAAATCTTAATACTACATTCTTTGACCCTGCAGGGGGCGGAGATCCTATTCTTTATCAACATTTGTTCTGATTTTTTGGGCATCCAGAAGTATATATTTTAATTTTACCAGGATTTGGGATTATCTCCCATGTCGTTGCATATTACTCAGGTAAGAAGGAACCCTTCGGATATATAGGGATAGTATGAGCTATGATGGCTATTGGATTACTAGGGTTTATTGTTTGAGCCCACCACATGTTTACAGTTGGTATAGATGTGGACACCCGTGCATACTTTACATCCGCAACAATAATTATTGCCATTCCCACTGGCGTTAAAGTTTTTAGTTGACTGGCCACCCTCCATGGAGGCTCTATTAAATGAGAAACACCAATGCTATGGGCCCTCGGCTTTATTTTCCTTTTCACCGTAGGGGGCCTAACCGGGATTGTATTAGCTAACTCGTCATTGGACATTGTCTTACATGATACATATTATGTAGTTGCACACTTCCACTATGTCTTATCAATGGGCGCTGTCTTTGCCATTATGGCAGCTTTCGTTCACTGATTCCCGCTGTTTACAGGCTACACTCTTCACAGCACGTGAACTAAAATTCACTTTGGAGTAATATTTATTGGCGTAAACCTTACATTCTTCCCACAACATTTTCTAGGCCTTGCGGGGATGCCACGGCGATATTCAGATTATCCTGACGCCTACACTCTTTGGAATACAGTGTCATCTATTGGGTCCCTAATTTCCCTTGTAGCGGTAATTATGTTCCTCTTTATTTTATGGGAGGCCTTCGCCGCTAAGCGAGAAGTCTCATCCGTTGAACTGACCGCAACAAACGTCGAATGACTTCACGGATGCCCTCCGCCCTACCATACCTTTGAAGAGCCCGCATTTGTTCAAGTTCAATCAAATTAACGAGGAAGGGAGGAATTGAACCCCCATCTACTGGTTTCAAGCCAGTCACATAGCCACTCTGTCACTTCCTTTTAAGACATTAGTAAATTCGCAAATTACATCACCTTGTCAAGGTGAAATCGTAGGTTAAACTCCTGCATGTCTTAAGCCTCAGGCTTAATGGCACATCCCACACAATTAGGATTCCAAGACGCGGCATCACCCGTTATAGAAGAACTTCTTCATTTCCATGATCATGCTTTAATAATTGTTTTTTTAATTAGTACCCTAGTACTTTATATTATTGTTGCAATAGTATCAACTAAATTAACAAACAAGTATATTTTAGATTCCCAAGAAATCGAAATCGTGTGAACCGTACTACCAGCCGTGATTCTTGTCTTAATTGCCCTCCCCTCCCTACGGATTCTTTATCTTATAGATGAGATCAATGATCCCCACCTAACAATTAAAGCCATAGGACATCAATGATACTGAAGTTATGAGTATACTGATTATGAGAATCTCGGCTTTGACTCATATATAATTCCAACCCAAGATCTTAATCCGGGACAGTTTCGACTTCTTGAGGCAGATCACCGAATAGTTGTTCCCATAGAATCCCCAATCCGAGTACTTGTTTCAGCCGAGGACGTGTTGCACTCCTGGGCCGTTCCTTCCCTTGGGGTGAAAATAGACGCGGTCCCAGGACGTCTTAATCAAACAGCCTTTATTGCCTCCCGACCAGGAGTATTTTATGGGCAATGTTCCGAGATCTGCGGAGCAAACCACAGCTTCATGCCTATTGTAGTTGAGGCAGTTCCACTTGAACACTTCGAGAACTGATCCTCATTAATACTAGAAGACGCCTCACTAGGAAGCTAAGTCAGGGCCTCAGCGTTGGCCTTTTAAGCCAAAGAATGGTGCCTCCCAACCACCTCTAGTGAAATGCCTCAATTAAACCCCGCCCCTTGATTTGCAATTTTAGTATTTTCGTGACTGGTATTTCTTACCATTATCCCAACCAAGGTGATAAGTCATACATCCCCTAACGAGCCAATACATATTGACTCTGAAGAACACAAAACTGAGCCCTGAGACTGACCATGGCAATAAGCTTTTTCGACCAATTTGCAAGCACGTCCTACCTAGGAATCCCTTTAATTGCCATTGCGATTATCTTACCATGGGTGCTGTACCCCACTTCCACTTCTCGATGAGTAAATAATCGCCTTATTACTATTCAGGGCTGATTCGTAAATCAGTTTACTAGTCAACTTATATTGCCCTTAAATTTAGGGGGCCATAAATGGGCCCTCCTTATGGCCTCTTTAATAGTCTTCTTAATTACTATTAACATGCTTGGACTTCTACCATACACTTTTACCCCTACAACCCAACTGTCTTTAAATATGGGATTTGCTGTACCCCTATGGCTCGCCACAGTAATTATTGGCATGCGCAATCAGCCAACGGTTGCCCTGGGACACCTCTTACCAGAAGGCACCCCCCTTCCTTTAATTCCTGTACTTATTATTATTGAAACAATTAGCCTTTTTATTCGACCCCTAGCCCTCGGAGTCCGACTGACAGCTAACCTTACCGCAGGTCACCTTCTCATTCAGTTGATTGCCACCGCCGTATTTGTTCTTCTCCCTATGATACCTACAGTGGCGATTCTTACAGCTGCCGTCTTGTTCCTCCTCACACTACTAGAAGTAGCAGTCGCGATGATTCAGGCTTATGTATTTGTACTTCTTCTTAGCCTATATCTACAAGAAAACGTTTAATGGCCCACCAAGCACACGCATATCATATGGTTGATCCAAGCCCATGACCCCTAACCGGCGCAATCGGAGCATTACTAATAACATCCGGCTTAGCAATCTGGTTTCATTTCCACTCCACTACACTTATAACCCTTGGACTAATACTTCTACTTCTTACAATATATCAATGATGACGAGACATCATTCGAGAGGGAACATTTCAGGGTCATCACACCCCTCCTGTACAGAAAGGCCTACGATATGGTATAATTCTATTTATCACGTCTGAGGTATTCTTTTTTCTGGGGTTTTTCTGAGCTTTCTACCATTCGAGTCTAGCACCTACCCCTGAGCTGGGAGGATGCTGACCCCCCACCGGTCTTATCACACTAGACCCCTTTGAAGTTCCGTTACTTAATACCGCTGTTCTTTTAGCATCAGGAGTAACAGTAACATGAGCCCACCACAGCTTAATGGAAGGTGATCGTAAACAAGCCATTCAATCCTTAGCACTCACTATCCTACTAGGCCTTTACTTTACCGCCTTACAAGCCATAGAATATTATGAAGCACCTTTTACTATTGCAGATGGCGTGTATGGCTCAACATTCTTTGTGGCTACCGGATTTCATGGATTACATGTTATCATCGGATCCTCATTCTTGGCCGTCTGCCTACTTCGCCAAATCCAATATCACTTTACGTCCGAACATCACTTCGGCTTTGAGGCCGCCGCCTGGTACTGACACTTTGTAGACGTAGTATGATTATTCCTCTACGTATCAATTTACTGATGAGGCTCCTATCTTTCTAGTATCTAATGCTAGTACGAGTGACTTCCAATCACCCAGTCTTGGTTGAATCCCAAGGAAAGATAATGAACTTAGTTATAACAATTTTAACTATCACAATAGCCCTCTCTCTTGTCTTGGCAACCGTATCTTTTTGATTACCCCAAATAAATCCAGATGCAGAGAAACTTTCACCTTATGAATGTGGCTTCGACCCCCTCGGCTCAGCTCGCCTTCCGTTCTCTTTACGATTTTTTCTGATCGCTATCTTATTCTTGTTATTTGACCTAGAAATCGCCCTTCTTCTTCCACTGCCATGAGGAGATCAGCTTCACGACCCTGCCAGTACTTTCTTATGGGCTACAGCAGTCTTAATTTTGCTTACCCTCGGACTAATTTATGAATGAACCCAAGGGGGCCTAGACTGGGCGGAATAGAGGATTAGTCCAACACAAGACCTCTGATTTCGGCTCAGAAAATTATGGTTTGATTCCATAACCCTCTTATGACACCCGTACACTTCAGCTTTACCTCAGCTTTCATGCTAGGCCTTATAGGCCTAGCGTTCCATCGCACTCACCTACTCTCTGCTCTACTTTGTCTAGAGGGTATAATGTTGTCCTTATTTATTGCGCTGGCTCTGTGAGCCATACAATTTGAATCAACCATCTTTTCGGCGGCCCCTATGCTCCTACTAGCCTTTTCTGCCTGTGAAGCCAGTGCAGGCCTGGCCCTTTTAGTGGCCACGGCTCGCACCCACGGAACTGACCGTTTGCAAAATCTTAACCTACTACAATGCTAAAAGTATTAGTACCCACACTTATGTTATTCCCAACAATTTGATTACTGCCCTCTAAATGATTATGGTCTGCGACAACAGCTCATAGCCTATTAATTGCATTTATTAGCCTCACTTGACTAGCCTGAGCATCAGAAACTGGGTGGTCAACCTCTAACATATACCTAGCTACAGACCCATTATCCACCCCGCTATTGGTTCTTACATGCTGACTTCTTCCATTAATAATCCTGGCTAGCCAGAATCATGTTTATCCAGAGCCAGTAAGTCGCCAACGCCTCTATATTACTCTTTTGACCTCCTTACAGACTTTCCTAATTATGGCATTTGGAGCTACTGAAATTATTATGTTCTACATTATATTTGAAGCCACCCTCATCCCCACGCTTATTATTATTACCCGTTGAGGTAACCAAACCGAACGCTTGAATGCCGGGACCTATTTCTTGTTTTATACTTTGGCAGGTTCACTGCCGCTTTTAGTGGCCCTGCTCATTCTTCAGCAAACAACAGGGACATTATCAATTTTAATTTTACAATATTCTCAACCCCTCACACTTAATTCCTGGGGACACAGCATCTGATGGGCTGGATGCCTAATTGCATTTTTAGTAAAGATACCACTCTATGGCGTTCACCTCTGACTGCCTAAAGCCCATGTTGAAGCCCCAGTAGCGGGCTCTATGGTCTTGGCAGCAGTTCTCCTTAAGTTGGGAGGTTATGGTATAATACGAATGATGGTTATGTTAGACCCCCTCTCAAAAGAGCTTGCCTACCCCTTCATTGTTTTAGCCTTATGGGGTATCTTAATGACGGGCTCAATCTGCTTACGACAAACAGACCTAAAATCACTTATCGCCTATTCATCTGTAAGCCATATGGGATTGGTAGCAGGAGGTATCCTCATCCAAACCCCTTGGGGATTTACAGGCGCAATTATTCTAATGATTGCTCACGGACTTGTATCATCAGCACTCTTCTGTCTAGCCAATACTGCATATGAGCGCACCCATAGCCGAACTATAGTACTAGCCCGAGGGCTGCAGGTAATTTTCCCCTTGACTGCAGTCTGGTGATTTATTGCCAACTTAGCAAATCTAGCATTACCCCCACTCCCAAATCTTATGGGAGAGCTTATGATTATTACTACACTCTTTAGTTGGTCCCCTTGGACCGTTATATTAACCGGCTTAGGGACACTAATTACCGCAGCCTACTCTCTATACTTATTCCTTATAACTCAACGGGGCCCAGCACCAACTCATATTAAGGGACTCACACCTTTTCATACCCGAGAACATTTGTTAATAATGCTTCATCTCCTCCCCGTAATTCTCCTTGTACTTAACCCTGAGCTCGTGTGAGGCTGATGCCACTAGTAAGTATAGTTTAATTTAGAATATTAGATTGTGATTCTGAAGATAGGGGTTAAAATCCCCTTTACTCACCGAGGAGGGCCAGGAGGCACTAAGTACTGCTAATACTTATACCCATGGTTAAATTCCGTGGCCTCCTTACGCTTCTGAAGGATAATAGCTCATCCGCTGGTCTTAGGAACCAGAAACTCTTGGTGCAAGTCCAAGTGGAAGCTATGCACCCAACGACCTTGATCTTATCATCCTCACTAGTTTTGGTTATTACAATTCTTGTTTACCCCCTCCTAACGACACTTACCCCGTCGCACAAAGACCCTCAATGAGCCACAACCCACGTTAAGACTGCCGTTAGCACCTCATTTTTTGTCAGCCTATTACCGCTTGTTTTGTTTCTAGATCAAGGGGCTGAGACTATTGTCACTAACTGACACTGAATAAATACGGCCGTTTTTGATATTAATATTAGTTTTAAGTTTGATCACTATTCACTAATCTTTACACCTATTGCCCTTTATGTAACTTGATCTATCCTTGAATTTGCATCATGATATATACATTCGGACCCCAACATAAACCGATTCTTCAAGTACTTACTCCTTTTTTTAGTCGCCATGATCATCCTTGTGACTGCCAACAACCTCTTCCAGCTCTTTATCGGTTGGGAGGGGGTTGGTATTATGTCTTTTCTACTAATCGGCTGATGATATGGCCGAGCCGACGCAAATACAGCGGCCCTTCAGGCAGTTTTGTATAACCGTGTCGGGGATATTGGGCTAATTATAAGTATGGCCTGGATTGCAATCAACCTCAACTCCTGAGAGTTTCAGCAGGTCTTCTTTTTGTCTAAAACCTTTGATATGACACTCCCAATTTTTGGCCTAATCCTGGCAGCAACAGGTAAATCAGCCCAGTTTGGGCTACACCCATGGTTACCATCCGCCATGGAAGGTCCTACACCAGTCTCTGCCCTACTTCACTCCAGCACTATGGTTGTTGCCGGTATCTTCTTACTCATCCGACTTCACCCAATTATGGAGAACAATAGCTTGGCACTCACAACATGTCTTTGCCTAGGAGCACTAACCACTGTATTTACAGCTGCCTGCGCCTTGACACAAAATGACATCAAAAAAATTGTAGCATTTTCTACATCTAGCCAGCTAGGTCTCATAATGGTTACCATTGGCCTCAATCAGCCTCAATTGGCATTTCTACATATTTGTACTCATGCGTTCTTCAAGGCCATATTATTTTTGTGCTCCGGGTCTATTATCCATAGCCTTAATGATGAACAGGATATTCGAAAGATGGGGGGCCTGCATGGCCTACTACCATTTACCTCGACCTGCCTTACTATTGGCAGCCTAGCCCTGACTGGAACTCCCTTCCTCGCAGGCTTCTTCTCTAAGGATGCCATTATTGAAGCACTAAATACCTCTTACCTAAACGCCTGAGCCCTAACCCTAACCTTAATTGCCACATCCTTTACGGCTGTTTATAGCCTACGGGTGGTTTTCTTTGTCACTATGGGTACCCCACGGTTTCTCGCATTATCCCCTATTAATGAGAACAACTTATCAGTGATTAATCCTATCAAACGTCTTGCCTGGGGTAGTATTGTAGCAGGCCTCATCATTACATCAAATTTTTTATCCTCAAAAACCCCTATTATGACTATGCCTTTCCCCTTGAAAGTAGCTGCCCTTGTAGTAACGATTATTGGCTTGTTAACTGCCATTGAGCTAGCCGGCCTGACCACTAAGCAATTTAAGACAAATCCCATGCCCTCATTTCACCATTTCTCTAATATACTGGGCTACTTCCCAGCAATTACCCACCGCCTGGTCCCTAAGTTGAACCTAGTCTTGGGCCAATCCATTGCAGCGCAATTAGTGGACCAAACCTGGTTTGAAGCAACTGGGCCAAAGGGCCTATCTTACGCCCAAGTTAAAATGGCCAAGACTATTAGTGATTCCCAGCGCGGCATGATCAAGACCTACTTGACGATCTTCCTGTTGTCCATAGCCCTAGCCCTGCTATTGGCCACCACCTAGACTGCACGAAGAGCGCCCCGCCCTAAGCCCCGGGTCAGCTCTAATACCACAAATAATGTTAATAATAGTACTCAAGCACTAATAATTAATAGGGACCCCCCAGACGAGTACATCATGGCCACCCCACTAATATCCCCCCGCAACATTGAGAACTCCTTTAAACCATCAATGACGACTCAAGACCCTTCATACCACTCTTCCCGGAGTAAGCTTACCACTACCCCTACCCCAAACAAGTAGATTAAGACGTACCCAATTACGGAACGGTCCCCCCATGCCTCCGGGAATGGTTCAGCGGCTAACGCTGCTGAATAAGCGAATACTACCAACATCCCCCCCAAGTAGATTAAGAACAAGACTAATGATAGGAAAGATCCTCCATGCCCCGCCAGTACCCCACATCCTACCCCAGCCGCCACCACCAAACCAAAAGCAGCGAAGTAGGGGGCAGGATTAGAGGCCACAGCCACTAGCCCTACGATTAAAGCCATCAACAGTAATGATACAAGATAAGTCATAATTTTTACTTGGATTTTAACCAAGACCAGTGACTTGAAGAACCACCGTTGTTATTCAACTATAAAAACCCATAATGGCAAGCCTACGGAAAACCCATCCCCTTATTAAAATCGCCAACCATGCACTAGTTGACCTACCCGCCCCCTCCAATATCTCAGTATGATGAAACTTTGGGTCTCTTCTAGGATTATGTCTAGCCACCCAAATCCTTACAGGGTTATTTTTAGCTATACATTATACATCTGATATCTCCACCGCTTTTTCCTCAGTCGCACATATTTGCCGTGACGTCAATTACGGCTGACTAATTCGCAATATACATGCCAACGGAGCATCATTTTTCTTCATTTGCCTTTACATACACATTGCCCGTGGCCTATACTATGGGTCCTATCTATACAAGGAGACCTGAAACATCGGGGTGGTTCTTTTTTTACTAGTTATGATAACAGCTTTTGTTGGTTATGTACTACCATGAGGCCAAATGTCCTTTTGAGGCGCCACAGTTATTACCAACCTTCTATCGGCAGTACCTTACGTGGGTGACGTGCTTGTACAGTGGATCTGGGGGGGCTTTTCAGTTGATAACGCAACCTTAACCCGGTTCTTCGCTTTCCACTTCCTCTTTCCTTTTGTAATCGCTGCGGCAGTCGTTTTGCACCTGTTATTTCTTCACGAAACGGGTTCTAATAACCCAACAGGCCTAAACTCAGACGCAGACAAAATTACATTCCACCCTTACTTCTCCTACAAAGACCTATTGGGATTCGTAGTTATATTGCTAGCCCTTACATCTTTAGCACTGTTCTCCCCAAATCTATTAGGGGACCCAGAAAACTTCACCCCAGCCAACCCATTAGTCACCCCTCCACATATTAAACCCGAATGATATTTCCTCTTCGCCTATGCCATTCTACGATCAATCCCCAACAAACTCGGCGGGGTCTTAGCATTATTATTTTCTATCCTCATCCTAATAGTTGTACCAATCCTCCATACGTCTAAGCAGCGGGGCCTGACCTTCCGACCGTTTACCCAATTTCTGTTTTGAACCCTGGTTGCAGATATGGCTATCCTTACGTGAATTGGAGGTATGCCAGTAGAACACCCATTTATCATTATCGGACAGATCGCGTCTGTTCTGTACTTTGCATTATTCCTGGTCCTTATACCACTGGCGGGCTGACTAGAAAATAAAGCAATGGAATGAGCTTGCCCTAGTAGCTTAGCTTAAAGCATCGGTCTTGTAATCCGAAGATCGGAGGTTAGAATCCTCCCTAGTGCCAGAAAAAAGAGATTTTAACTCTCACCCCTGGCTCCCAAAGCCAGAATTCTAAATTAAACTATTTTCTGCCCTGTATGGTGTTACACATACTATGCATAATATTACATATGCATAAGTACATGTATGTATTAACACCATAAAATTATATTAACCTAAAAGCAAGTACTAAAAATGTAGGTATACATAAAGCATATTATTATATATCAGCAGTTCGATTTATTCGAACCGAGCCTATTACCGATCTACACGATAGTCGTACTCCTAATTTTATTCTGCACGTCCACAGCATACATTTCCCGAGTAATTATTAATGTAGTAAGAAACCACCAACCAGTTTATATAATTGCATATTATTCATGATAGAACCAGGGACACTACTGGAAATAAGGTATATTATTAATTATTCCTTGTATCTGGCTTCTCTTTCACGAACATGGCATGTGTAACCCACCCTAGAGATCTATACTTGCATCCGGTTACTTGAGTAGTTCATATGTTCAATAACCCCACATGCTTCGCGTTCTTTTATAGGCTAGGTTTTTTCTTCACTTTGCTTCTCATCCACATTTCACAGTGCACCCTAACATGTTGAGCCAAGGTTGATCATTTTTCTTGATTGTGAAGTTATATATGAATGATATATATACATAATTTAAGAATTACATACGTTTATCTCAAGTGCATAATATATCCTCATATACCACAGACTTATCCTATATGCCCCCTTTTGGTTTTCGCGCGTTAAACCCCCCTACCCCCTACGCTCGGCAAATCCTGTTATTCTTGTCAAACCCCTAAACCAAGTAAAGCTCGACCAAGCGCATCAGAGTTAACAAATTTTGGTAATGTTAACTCATGTCATCACGTGTTATATATAACATATACATTAATAATATTACATTTTTATGCTAATTTCTAGCCCAAAAGCTTCGACTGAAAATAACCATTGAAATTCAGTACTAATATTTCTAATGAAAATAA